TTAAAAATAAGCTAAATTAAGCTTTTGGGTTCATACCCCAACTATAAAGGAAATACCTTTTTTTTAAAAATAAAGTGCCTGATTAAAGGATTATTCTGATAGGATAAATTAAGTAAATAATTTACCTTTATTATATTTTATAGAATTAAACTATACCTAATAGTATCAAAAACTATTGTGCATCTTACACTAAAATATAAAGTTTGAATTTTTAATTCTTTAAAGAAAATTATAATTATTTCTTATTTTAAATTTTTTTATTTAATTCTAATAAAATATTTTTTTTATTTATTTTATTTTTTAGAACTCTTATTGCTATTTCTTCAAATTCATGATTTGGATGTTGAATTGGTTTAGAAATTAATCTTCTTAGATTTATCCCCCTAATTTCTAACTCAAATAACTTATTAGCAAGAGAAGCCTCATTAAAGTACTTTCTTACCCAAGCTATCGCTTCTATTAATTTCTTATTCACAATTTTAATAAAATTAATTATAATAAAAAATTTTGAAATAAATAATTTAATCCTTATTATAATAAATTCTTCAATATTAATAAAAATAGGAAGAGCCCCCTTTCATTTCTGATTCCCCAATATTATTGAAGGATTATCATGATTTAATAGATTTATTTTAATAACTTGACAAAAAATTACCCCTATAATTATTCTTTCTTATTGTTTTTATAAAAATTTTATTATTATTATTATTATTTTAAATATTATTATTGGGGCTATTGGAGGACTTAATCAAACATCATTACGTAAACTTATAGCTTTTTCATCAATTAATAATTTAGGTTGAATATTAACAGCAATTATAATTAGTCAAACTATATGAATTTTTTATTTATTAATATATTCATTTATAATTTCAATTATGTGTTTTTTATTTTATATTTTAAATATATACTTTATTAATCAATTATTTATCAGTAATATAAATTTTTTAATTAAAATTAATTTAATTATTAATTTTCTTTCTTTAGGTGGACTACCACCTTTCATTGGATTTTTCCCTAAATGAATTATTATTAATTTTTTAATTAATAATAATATATACTTATTAACTTTATTATTTATAATAATAAGATTAATTATATTATTTTATTATATTCGTATTATTTATTCTGCCTTTATATTTAATTATTTAAAAATAAAATGATTTAAAATTTTTATTAAAAATAATTTTTTCTTTATTATTAATTTTTTTTCATTTATTTCTCTAACAGGAATAATTTTTAGAACATTTTTTTTTTATTAAGGTTTTAAGTTAAGTTAAACTAATAATCTTCAAAATTATTTATAAAGAAATATTTCTTTAAGCCTTAATAGATAAATCCTATTCCTTAAAATTTGCAATTTTATATCATTATTGAATATAAAGCTTATAATAAAAGAGAAACTTCTCGTAAATAAATTTACAATTTATCGCTTAAACTCAGCCATTTTATTAGCGAAAATGACTTTATTCAACAAATCATAAAGATATTGGAACATTATATTTTATTTTTGGAATTTGAGCAGGAATAGTAGGAACCTCATTAAGATTATTAATTCGAGCTGAACTAGGAAATCCTGGATCTTTAATTGGAGACGATCAAATTTATAATACTATTGTAACAGCCCATGCTTTTATTATAATTTTTTTTATAGTTATACCTATTATAATTGGAGGGTTTGGAAATTGATTAGTACCATTAATATTAGGAGCTCCAGATATAGCTTTCCCCCGAATAAATAATATAAGTTTTTGACTTTTACCCCCATCTCTAACTTTATTAATCTCTAGAAGAATTGTAGAAAATGGAGCAGGAACAGGATGAACAGTTTATCCCCCACTTTCATCTAATATTGCCCATGGAGGTAGTTCTGTAGATTTAGCCATTTTCTCCCTTCATTTAGCTGGGATTTCATCTATTTTAGGAGCTATTAATTTTATTACAACAATTATTAATATACGATTAAATAATTTATCTTTTGATCAAATACCATTATTTATTTGAGCAGTGGGAATTACTGCATTTTTATTACTACTTTCATTACCTGTATTAGCTGGAGCTATTACCATATTATTAACTGATCGAAATTTAAACACATCCTTTTTTGATCCTGCAGGAGGAGGAGATCCAATTTTATATCAACATTTATTTTGATTTTTTGGTCATCCAGAAGTTTACATTTTAATTTTACCAGGATTTGGAATAATTTCCCATATTATTTCACAAGAAAGTGGAAAAAAAGAAACGTTTGGTTGTTTAGGAATAATTTATGCAATATTAGCAATTGGATTACTTGGTTTTATTGTATGAGCTCATCATATATTTACAGTAGGTATAGATATTGATACTCGAGCTTATTTTACATCTGCAACTATAATTATTGCAGTACCTACAGGAATTAAAATTTTTAGATGATTAGCTACCTTTCATGGAACTCAAATTAATTATTCCCCCTCTATTTTATGAAGATTAGGATTTGTATTTTTATTCACAGTTGGAGGATTAACAGGAGTGATCTTATCTAACTCTTCTATTGATATTACATTACATGACACATATTATGTAGTAGCACATTTTCATTATGTTTTATCAATAGGAGCTGTATTTGCCATTTTAGGAGGATTTATTCATTGATATCCATTATTTACTGGATTATCTCTAAATCCATACTTATTAAAAATTCAATTTTTTACTATATTTATTGGAGTAAATTTAACTTTTTTTCCCCAACATTTTTTAGGGTTAGCGGGAATACCTCGACGATATTCAGATTATCCAGATTCATATATTTCTTGAAATATTATTTCATCTCTTGGATCTTATATTTCTTTATTAGCTATTATAATAATATTAATTATTATTTGAGAATCATTAATTAATCAACGAATTGCATTATTTACTTTAAATTTATCATCTTCAATTGAATGATATCAAAATTTACCTCCAGCAGAACATTCATATAATGAATTACCTATTTTAAGTAACTTCTAATATGGCAGATTATATGTAATGGATTTAAACCCCATTTATAAAGGATTATCCTTTTTTTAGAAATGGCAACATGATCTAATCTTAATTTACAAAATGGAGCATCCCCTTTAATAGAACAAATTATTTTCTTTCACGATCATACTCTTATTATTCTCATTATAATTACAATTTTAGTTGGTTATTTAATAACAAGACTTTTATTTAATAAATATGTTAATCGATTTTTACTAGAAGGACAAATAATTGAATTAATTTGAACTATTTTACCAGCAATTACTTTAATTTTTATTGCTTTACCTTCTTTACGTTTATTATATTTATTAGATGAATTAAATAATCCTTTAATTACATTAAAATCAATTGGACATCAATGATATTGAAGATATGAATATTCAGATTTTCATAATATTGAATTTGATTCTTATATAATTCCTTCTAATGAAATATCCTCAAATAATTTTCGTTTATTAGATGTAGATAATCGAATTATTTTACCTATAAATAATCAAATTCGGATTATAGTTACAGCAACTGATGTAATTCATTCATGAACTATTCCATCACTAGGAGTAAAAGTAGACGCTAACCCAGGACGACTTAATCAAACTAATTTTTTTATTAATCGACCAGGAATTTTTTATGGACAATGTTCAGAAATTTGCGGAGCTAATCATAGATTTATACCTATTGTAATTGAAAGAATTTCAATTAAAAATTTTATTAATTGAATTAATAATTATTCTTCATTAGATGACTGAAAGCAAGTACTGGTCTCTTAAACCATTTTATAGTAAATTAGCAATTACTTCTAATGATATTTTATATCAATATAAAGAATTAGTTAAAATAATAACATAAATATGTCAAATTTAAATTATTACAATGTAATATTCTTTTATTCCACAAATAATACCTATTAATTGATTAATTTCATTTATTTTTTTTTTACTAATTTTTTTAATTTTTAATATTATAAATTACTATATCTTCAATAATAAAAAAATTAATAAAAATATTAATATATCAAATAAATTTAAAAACTTTAATTGAAAATGATAAGTAATTTATTTTCAATTTTTGATCCATCTACTAACTTATTTAATATTCCATTTAATTGAATTAGAACAATTTTAGGAATTATATTTATTCCTTATTCATTTTGATTAATCCCTAATCGACATTTCTTTTTATGAAATTTTATTTTATTAAAATTACATAATGAATTTAAAACTTTATTAAAAAATAATTACTTTCAAGGATCAACTTTTATTTTTATTTCTATATTTACCTTTATTTTATTTAATAATTTTTTAGGACTATTCCCCTATATTTTTACTAGAACAAGACATTTAACCCTATCATTATCAATTTCATTACCTTTATGATTGAGTTTTATAATCTATGGATGATTAAATAATTCTCAACATATATTTATTCATATAATTCCTCAAGGAACTCCCTCTATTTTAATGCCATTTATAGTGTTAATTGAAACAATTAGAAATATTATTCGACCAGGAACTTTAGCTGTTCGATTAACAGCAAATATAATTGCAGGACATTTATTAATAACTCTTTTAAGAGGAACAGGACCTAGTATAAGATCATATTTTATTATAATTCTTATTATAATTCAAATTTTATTATTAATTTTAGAATCAGCAGTTGCAGTAATTCAATCATATGTAATTGCTATTTTAAGAACATTATATTCTAGTGAAGTTAATTAATTAATGAAAACAAATTTTAACCACCCATTTCATTTAGTAGATTATAGACCTTGACCATTAACAGGAGCTATTGGAGTAATAGTTCTTGTAACAGGAATAGTAAAATGATTTCATAACTTTAACATAAATTTATTAATTTTAGGATACTTAATCGTCATTTTAACTATATTTCAATGATGACGAGATATTTGTCGTGAAGGAACTTTTCAAGGTAAACATACAATATTAGTAACAAAAGGACTTCGATGAGGAATAATTTTATTTATTGTTTCTGAAATCTTTTTTTTTGTTTCTTTTTTTTGAGCTTTTTTTCATAGAAGACTTGCCCCTAATATTGAAATTGGTGCAATTTGACCGCCTACTAGTATTATTACATTTAATCCATTTCAAATTCCTTTATTAAATACTATTATTTTAATTAGATCAGGAGTATCTATTACATGAGCTCATCATGCTATTATAGAAAATAATAATACTCAAATAACTCAAGGATTATTTATTACAATTATATTAGGAATTTATTTTACTATTCTTCAAGCATATGAATATTTAGAAGCACCTTTTACTATTGCTGATAGAATTTATGGATCAACATTTTTTATAGCAACAGGATTTCACGGATTACATGTAATTATTGGAACATTATTTTTATTAATTTGTTTAATTCGACATTTAAATAATCATTTTTCAAGAAATCACCATTTTGGATTCGAAGCAGCAGCATGATATTGACATTTTGTAGATGTAGTTTGATTATTCCTCTATATTTCAATTTATTGATGAGGAAATTAATTTATTTATATAATATATTTAGTATATTTGACTTCCAATCAAAAAGTTTAATAATTTTAATGTAAATAATCATTTTAATAATAAATATTTTTATAATTATTATAATTATTTCAAATATTATAATATTTCTTTCTATTATTATTTCAAAAAAAACTTATATAGACCGTGAAAAATGTTCACCATTTGAATGTGGATTTGACCCTAAATCTTCAGCACGAATTCCATTTTCATTACATTTTTTTTTAATTACTGTAATTTTTTTAATTTTTGATGTAGAAATTGCTCTTATTTTCCCAATTATCCCATTATTTAAACTAGTAAACTTTATTTTTTGAACAAAAATTAGATTTTTTTTTATTATAATTTTATTAATTGGTTTATACCATGAATGAAATCAAAATATATTAAATTGAACAAATTAGGATTATAGTTTAAATTTAAAACTTTTGATTTGCATTCAAAAAATATTATATAAATAATTTATCTTAAATAAGAAGCAATACTGCATTTAATTTCGACTTAAAAGAAAGAGTTATATAACTCCTTATTTAATTAATTGAAACCAAAATAGAGGTATATCACTGTTAATGATATTATTGAATAATAAATTCCAATTAAATATAAGAAATATAAAGATTAAAATTAAGCTGCTAACTTAATTTTTAGTGGTTAAATTCCATTAATATTTCTATTTATATAGTTTAAATTTAAAACTTTACATTTTCATTGTAAAAATAAAATATTTTTTTTATAAATAATTTTATATTTAAAGATAAATTTATCTCCTTAATATCTTCAATATTATGCTCTAAATTATAAGCTATTTAAATTTTTTAATTATTAAATAATAATATCAATAAAATAATTATAATTCAAATAATAAATCTAAATAAATAAATTTTAAAATTATTTATTTGATAGATATTATAAAATATAGAATATTTTTTTATAATTTCTATTAAACCAAACCCTCTATAAATCTCTCTTCAACCTAAATCAATATTTTTAACTAAATTTTGACCAAAATTAAGAAAATAATAATTCAAACTATATGTGGATAAATTAGGTATAAATCATATTATTCTTAAAAAATTTCTTAAATTATATGTTATTAAAAACTTATTTATAGAATAAATTTTCATATTTCTAACCAAATAACCAAAAATTGCCCCAATTAATCTAACATAAATAACTATTATTTTTATATTAAAAGGTAAGTAAATTATATAAGGATAAGAAAAAATTATTCAATTTAAAAAACTCCCTCTAACTACTCTTATTAATAATAATATAAATATTCTTTTTAATATAGTATAATCCTCATCATATAAATTATAAATTCTTATTAAATTATAATCATTAATTATTAAATATATAACTAAACGAAAACTATAAAATATTGTTAATCCAGTAGAAATATAAAATAAAAAAAAAATTCTCAAATTAAAACTTCTAAAACTAACCATTTCTAAAATTAAATCCTTTGAATAAAAACCAGCTAAAAAAGGAATACCACATAAAGCTATATTAGAAATATTTATACATAAAGTAGTTAAAGGAATATATAATGAAATTCCCCCTATAAAACGAATATCTTGTATATCATTTATTATATGAATAATAACTCCAGCACATATAAATAATAAAGCTTTAAATATAGCATGTGTTAATAAATGAAAGAAAGCTAAATCAGGCATCCCCATTCTTAAAATTCTTATTATTAAACCTAATTGTCTTAAAGTTGATAGAGCAATAATTTTTTTTAAATCAAATTCATAATTAGCTGAAATTCCAGCTATAAATATAGTTAATCCAGATAATAATAATAATAATTTTAAAAAAAATGTATCTAATAATAATATATTAAATCGAATTAATAAATATACACCAGCTGTCACTAAAGTAGATGAATGAACTAAGGCTGAAACAGGTGTAGGAGCAGCTATAGCAGCTGGAAGTCAAGATCTAAATGGAATTTGAGCTCTTTTAGTTATTGCAGCTATAATAATTATTCTTCTAATAAATTTTATTTCTCAGTCATTATTTATAAATTCTAAATAAAAAATATAATTTCAACTACCATAATTTAATATTCAAGAAATTACTATTAAAATAAGAACATCACCAATTCGATTAGATAAAGCAGTTAATATACCAGCATTATAAGACTTTAAATTTTGATAATAAATTACTAAACAATAAGAAACTAACCCTAAACCATCTCATCCTAATAAAATTCTAATAATATTAGGACTAATAATTAATAATATTATAGAAAATACAAATAATAAAACTAAAATAATAAATCGTATTAAATTTAATTCAGATCTTATATATCTTTTACTATAATAAATAACAACAGAAGAAATTAAAAAAACAAATATTATAAATAATAAAGATATTCAATCTAATAAAATTGATATAATAATTCTAACTGAATTAAAAGATATAATTTCTCATTCTAAAAAAAGAATTATATTATTTATAATAAAATAAATTATAAAAATAAAATTTATTATTCTTATTAAAAATAAAAAAATAAAAGAAATAAAACAAATAGAATATTTTATATCATTAATAATTTAAAATGAAATTTATTCACATTTTTGACACCACAAATCAATATTTTATAATTAAATTATTTAAATAAAATCAAATTATTCTATAATCAATTTTTATAACTAAAATATTTAATGGTAATCAATGTAAAATTAATATTAAATATTCACGGGAAACACCTGTATAATAACTATAAATTCCTAAATAATATTTTCCATGTTGAACAAAAGAATATAAATATAATCTATAACCAGCTCTAAAAAAAGAAATTAACATCAATATTATTATTGAAATTCAAGATCATCTTATTAGTCTATTAATTAAACTAATTTCACCTATAAGATTTAATCTAGGAGGTGCTGCTATATTAGAAGATATTAATAAAAATCACCACAATCTTATAGAAGGTATAAAATTTATTATCCCCCTATTAATATATAATCTTCGTCTATGTAAACGCTCATATCTAATATTCGCTAAACAAAATATTCCAGATGAACATAAACCATGACCAATTATTAAAATATAAGAACCAATAAAACCTCAATAATTTATAACTATAATACCTCTAATAACAATTCTTATATGGGCGACAGAAGAATAAGCAATCAATGATTTAATATCTACCTGACAAAAACACTTTAATCTAATATAAAATCCACCAATTAATCTAATTACAACTCAAATATAATTTAATTTTAAATTAATTTCTTGAAGAAAAATTAATAAACGTAATAAACCATAACCCCCTAACTTGAGTATAATACCAGCTAAAATTATTGATCCTGAAACAGGAGCTTCAACATGAGCTTTAGGTAATCATAAGTGAACAAAATATATTGGTATCTTTACTAAAAATGCTATAATTATAGAAAAATATAATATATACATATTTAAATTCATAAATTTTAAAAAATAAATTATTATAGATTGTATTTCTCTAAAAATATAAAAGATACCTATTAATAAAGGTAAAGATACAAATAATGTATAAAATAATAAGTATATACCAGCTTGAATACGTTCAGGTTGATACCCTCAACCAATAATTAATATTAAAGTAGGAATTAATCTACCCTCAAAAAATAAATAAAATAAAAATATATTTCTAACACTAAAAGTTAAATATAATATAATTAATAAAAAAATAATATTAAATAAAAAAAAATTTAAATAAAAATTTATTTTATATAAATTTTCTCTTGCTATAATTATTAAAATAGAAATTCAAATTCTTAATATAATTAACCCATAAGATATAATATCACAAGATAATATATATCTAAAATTACAAAATAAATTTAATTTTATTCTTAAATTTATAAATAAAAATATTATTATAAATAATATTATTTGAACCATTCAAAATATATTTTTTATAAAACATAAAGGAATTATAAAAATTATTATAAATAAAAATTTTATCATTATTAATTAATTATATATATATATATATATATATATATATATATTTATATTTATAATAAATTAAATCTTTGAAAATAATCATTTCCGTGAGTTCGAATTATAGAAACTAAAATAGATAACCCTAAAGCCCCCTCACAAACAGAAAAAACTAAAAATACTATTAATATATACATATCATAATCAATTATTATTAAATAAATTAATATAAAAAAAAAAATTCTCAAAACAATAAATTCTAATCTTAATAAAACAATTAATAAATGCTTATGTTTAGAAATAAAAATTAAATTTCCTATAATAAATATTAAAATAAAAATTAATCACATATTTAAAATTATCATTTATATAAATGTTTTTATAGTTTAATTAAAACATTGGTCTTGTAAATCAAAATTAAGTTATTTACTTTAAAAACTTCAAAGAAAAAGAATATCTTTATCAATAATCTCCAAAATTATTATTTTAATTAAACTATTCCTTGATTTGAAATTACAAAAATAATTTTTTCTTTATTATTAATTATAATTTCATTAAATATATTTTTTATAAATAATCCTTTATCTATAGGATTAATAATTTTAATTCAAACATTATTAACATGTTTATTATCTGGAATACTAATCAAAACTTATTGATTTTCTTATATTTTATTTTTAACCTTTATAGGAGGATTATTAGTTTTATTTATTTATGTGGCAAGAATTGCCTCTAATGAAATATTTAAACCTATATTAAACCTTAAAAAAATTAGATTAATTTTAATAATTTGTTTATTTTTAATTCAATATATTTTTAATAACAATATATATTGAATAAATTTAAGAATAAATTCAGATATAAATATTTTTTCAGATTTAATTTTATTTTTAAATAATGAAAATAAAATTAATTTAAGTAAATTATATAATAATCAAACATTTCTAATTATAATAATATTAGTAATTTATTTATTTATTACATTAATTGCAGTAGTAAAAATTACTAATATTTTTTATGGACCTCTTCGATCATCATTAAATTAAATTATATAAATAAATGATAAATAATAAATTTTCCATAATTCGAAAAACTCACCCTATTTTAAAAATTATTAATGGATCATTAATTGATATACCATCACCATCTAATATTTCATCTTGATGAAATTTTGGATCTCTTTTAGGATTATGTTTAATTATTCAAATTTTAACAGGATTATTCTTAACTATATATTATACTGCTAATGTTGAAATAGCTTTTTATAGAGTTAATTATATTTGCCGAAATGTAAATTATGGTTGACTGATTCGAACTTTACATGCTAATGGAGCATCTTTCTTTTTTATTTGTGTTTACTTACATATTGGACGAGGAATTTACTATGAATCATTCAATTTAAAATATACATGAACAGTAGGAGTTATTATCTTATTTTTATTAATAGCTACAGCATTTATAGGATATGTTTTACCGTGAGGACAAATATCATTTTGAGGGGCAACAGTAATTACTAATCTTTTATCAGCTATTCCATCACTAGGAGTAAAAATTGTAAATTGAATTTGAGGGGGATTTGCTGTAGATAATGCAACTTTAACTCGATTTTATACATTCCATTTTTTATTACCATTTATTATTTTAATAATAACTATAATTCATTTATTATTTTTACATCAAACAGGATCTAATAATCCCCTAGGATTAAATAGAAACTTAGATAAAATTCCATTTCATCCATTTTTTGTTTTTAAAGACTTAATTGGATTTATTATTTTATTATTTTTATTAACTATTTTAACTTTAACTAATCCATATTTACTAGGAGATCCTGATAATTTTATTCCAGCCAATCCCTTAGTAACCCCAGTACACATTCAACCAGAATGATATTTTTTATTTGCTTATGCAATTTTACGATCAATTCCTAATAAATTAGGAGGAGTAATTGCATTAGTAATATCTATTTTAATTTTAATTATTCTTCCTTTTACTTTTAATAAGAAAATACAAGGAATTCAATTTTACCCAATCAACCAAATTTTATTTTGATCTTTAATTACAACTATTATTTTATTAACTTGAATTGGAGCACGACCAGTAGAAGATCCTTATATTATTACAGGACAAATACTTACAATTTTTTATTTTTCATATTTTATTACAAATCCTTTAATCAATAAATATTGAGATAATTTATTATTTAATTAAATAAAATAACTTACTAATTAATGAGCTTGTTAATAAGCATTTGTTTTGAAAACTTAAGAAAGAATAAAAATTCTATTAATTTATACTAAAAAAAAATTAAATTATATTAAAAAAATTTTAAATCCTAAAAAAAATAATAAAAAATTTAATGAAACCGGTAAATATCTTTTTCAAGCTAAATATATTAATTTATCATAACGATAACGAGGTAATGTTCCTCGAACTCAAATAAATAAAAAAGAAATTATTCTCAATTTTAAATAAAATATAATTCTTAATCTAAATCCACCTAAATAAATTAATGTAAATAATAAACTTATAAATAAAATTCTAGCATATTCAGCTAAAAAAATTAAAACAAAACCCCCTCTTCTATATTCAACATTAAATCCTGAAACTAATTCTCTTTCCCCCTCAGCAAAATCAAAAGGAGTACGATTAGTCTCCGCCAAACTTGATCTTATTCAACATAAAGATAAAGGAAATATTAAAATAACAAATCAAATTAAATTTTGATATATACAAAAAATTATTAAATTAAAATCTATAATTATAATAATTCTAGATATTAAAATTAAAGATAATCTAACTTCATAAGAAATAGTTTGAGCAACTGCCCGTAAACCCCCCAATAATGCATAATTTGAATTTGAAGCTCAACCAGAAACTATAACAGTATAAACCCCTAATCTAGTACAACATAAAAAAAATAAAATTCCTAAATTAAAACTAATTAAATTAAAATAATAAGGAATTAATAATCAAATTATTAAACATAAAATAAATCTAACAACCGGAGAAAAATAATAACAAATATAATTAGAAAAATTAGGATAAGTTTGTTCTTTCGTAAATAATTTAATACCATCAGAAAAAGGCTGTAAAATACCTATAAAACCAACTTTATTAGGACCTTTACGAATTTGAATATAACCTAAAACTTTACGTTCTAATAAAGTTAAATAAGCTACTCCAATTAATAAACCAATAATTAAAATTAATAAACCAACTATAATTAAATAAACATCAAAAATAAACATTTACTATCTATATAATTATAATTATATATAAATGAATTCTAAAATCATTACATTTTTCTGCCAAAATAGTTATATATATATATATATATATATATTATAATAAAATTTAATTTAAAATTTTAAAATTATTTAATGAAATTCAAATAAATAAATATAATTTAAATATTTAATCCTTTCGTACTAAAATATTTTTATTTTTAAAAGATAGAAACCAACCTGGCTTACACCGGTTTGAACTCAGATCATGTAAGATTTTAATGATCGAACAGATCAAAAATTTTAAACTTCTGCATTTAAATTTTATCTTAATCCAACATCGAGGTCGCAAACTCTTTTTTTTATATGAACTAAAAAAAAAAATTACGCTGTTATCCCTAAGGTAATTTTTTCTTATAATCAATAATATTGGATCAAAAATTCACTTATTCATGTATTTAAATAAAAAAAAGTTTTATATATTTTTTTGTCACCCCAACAAAATAAATAAATTAATTTTAATTATTATTATTTATAAATAATCTCAAAAAACTTAATTTATAAAACTCTATAGGGTCTTCTCGTCTTTTTAATTTATTTTAACTTTTTAATTAAAAAATTAAATTCTATTTATATAATTAAGAGACAGTTTATATTTCATCCAATCTTTCATACAAGTCACCAATTAAATGACTAATGATTATGCTACCTTTGTACAGTCAAAATACTGCAGCCCTTTAATATTAAATCAGTGGGCAGATTAGACTTTATATTATTTTCAAAAAGACATGTTTTTGATAAACAAGTGAATATAAAATTTTGCCGAATTCCTTTTAATTATTTTATTTAAAATTAACTCTTATTATTTTTACTTTTATATACTAATTTTATCATTATAATAAATCAAACAATATTATTAATTCTTTTTTTATAAAAATATAAAATATTTATTTTAAATTTTATTTTTAATGAAATTATTTATAATAAATTATAATTTATTAACAATATAAATTATATAATTTTCAATTAAAATTAAATTAAATTTATATAAATTTAATTTAAAGCTTATCCCTTAAAATATAATATTATTTAATAAAATTATTAATTAATTAATAATTTTATTAAATAATATAAAATTAAATTTTTTTCTAAAAAAACTAGATATATTTAAAAACGATTAACATTTCATTTCCAATTAATTATTTAAAATATTTATGCTACAATAACTTTATTAATTAATTATCTCTTTTAAATTCGAGAATTTTTTACTTAAAAATTTTTTTTAATAAACTCTGATACACAAGATACATTAAATTAAAATTACTTAACAAAAATTTCATTTTCAAACTATTTCAAAATTCTTTCACAATACTAATTCACTATAAATTATTTAATTTTTTCAATAAAATTACTTTAACCCCCATTAAAATATATCCCATTTAAAAATTTTTTTATTAATTATAAATTATTAATTTTTCCCCCTCAAATTAATCAATTTTTAATATCTTTTCAATGTAAATGAAATACTTTATATTCAAGCTCTAATTTGTTCTTTCTAGAAACACTTTCCAGTACCTCTACTTTGTTACGACTTATTTCAACTTATATATAATATATGAAAGCGACGGGCAATATGTACATATTTTAATTATTAATCATTTTAATAAATTAAATAAAATTACATTTAAATCCACCTTCAATTAATTATTACAAATTAATATTCATTTAAATAAATTTATTGTAATCCATTATATTCTTAATTATAATCTGCATCTTGATCTGATTTAAATTAAAATTTTAATTTTAAAATATTAATTTTATTAAAAAATATTTTTTTAACAACGATATACAAAATTATAAATTAAGTAAATTTATTCGTGGATTATCAATTATTAAACAGATTCCTCTAAATGAACTAAAATACCGCCAAATTATTTAAGTTTCAATAAATAATTATTTACTATTTTAGTATTATAAATTTAAATTTTAATAATAGGGTATCTAATCCTAGTTTTTTAAAAAATTTATTAAATCATAATTTAATTTAATAAAATTGAATTAAATTAAAATTTCACCTAATAATTTAAAATTTTTATTATTTTATTTATTTTATTTTTTAATTACTAATAAAATTTAATTTAACTTTTGTTTAACCGCAACTGCTGGCACAAAATTTGTTATTAATTTAAATATTACTAAATCTTAATTTCTTAAATAATTTAATATTAATTACTACTTAAAAAATTTAAATATTATTTAAATAATTAATATTTAACACTAAAATTTATATGTAAAATAAATTTATAATAAATTTTTTAAACCATAAAAAATTTAATTTATATATACTTATATTTAAATAGAATTTTTTTTTTTTTTTTTTATATTAAAATATTTAATATAAATTATTAAATTTTTAATAATTTCTTTATTTTCTTTTTTATAATAATTTTATTAATACTAAATAATAATAAACAATATATATTAATTTATATAATAAAAAATTAATATTAATAATATTAATTTTTTTAATTATTTATTATATTAATAATATATTAATAAATTAAATATTTAATATATATATATATACATATATATATATATATATATATTTAATTAAATAATTAAACCATTTGTAATAATTTTTATAATAATAATAATAAATATAAA